CGACCATACTATCCATTTTTATTATTGTAATCTAGAAAGATACAAACTGAATCGAGATCAATCTACAATATGTATATGGATATTCATAAATGTTAATATCAATTAAATATATGGAATGTACATAGTATCTCGATTCTATTTCTTTGCTTCATCTATTTGTTTCTTTGATTTTTGTTGATTCCAATCAATCTGAAATAATCGCGAGGCAACTCTTATTATTTTCTAATTTATAGAAAATTAGAAAGTAATCTTTTTTTTAGCATTTCAAAGAAGTAATTGATTGCGCGGTTTACAGATAATCCAAGGAGTTCTATGGTAACTTCTTCGGATTTCGAAATTCGAAAAGGGTTATCCTATCGATTTTGAATCCTTCAGCCATGATAGCAAACGCGTCAATAAAGCACAGCAGAAATAAAAGCCAATACAATTTCGGAATGAAGATATTTTTATTAATTCAATTTTTTAATTCGAAATTGAATTAAATTAATGAATTCAATATATTAAATAATTAATAAAGATTATTTATGCTTTGCAAAACGATCTATAAAAAATCTATAAAAAAGTGATACGATTTGATTCCCCAACTCAATTCGTAGTATCTCTAGAGTCCACTCCTTCCCCATATTACGAGTGAAAGGGAAAATGTAAAGACTACCATTAACGCAGCCCAAGCGAGACTTACTATATCCATGTGAATTATGTCCCCTATCTCTCTGAATATGAAGGAATTATTCCATTAGTGTTTATTAATAATAGTGGAATCACTGGTGCAGAGTCAAAAGGGGATTCTGACCCAACACCCTTGATGGAAGACTCCAATAAATATGAAAAATGAAACTGCAGTTACGCTTTTCTTTTGAAGTATCAAAGGGAATGCTACTAATATATATATGTAGGAATACTGATACCTATTCTTTATTTTTCTTGTCCTTCATTATCATTAAGTAAAAGAAAAAAGCCAATTATCCATCCAATCTAATTCAAGACCCGGCCAGTAGACACGACATTAGTAATGGAAAAAAATCGGTAACTCTTTATTTGATATGATAGCCCTTCCACTACTATAATCTTTCCTTGAATCCTAAATACAACGAGTTACGGCACTTTAATTTAAAGAAGGCCAGCTGTTTCCAATCAAGAAAGTCTCAAGACTACGCGTGTTTTGCTGGGAAAAATTCGGCGAGTTATAACAGCAAAGGAGAATAAAGAATAAGGGATTTTGAGTCTTGTCTTTTGTTAATCAGGCGACACCCAGATTTGAACTGGGGAAAAAGGATTTGCAGTCCCCCACCTTACCGCTCGGCCATGCCGCCAAAACGATACCAAATAGATGAAAATATTCCCCTTTATTTGTTATTTGTTTTTTTGGGGGGGGCCGGCTCCTTCCCTTCAATTAATTTTATAGTATCTCAAAACACCCAATATCGAAATACCTCTCTTTTCTATTAAAAAACAAAATGGGAATTTTTTTCAGTTACAAAAGCAAAAATTCAGAACAAATTGGAACCATTAACTATATGACTGTAAATTCATGACCCACTCTTGGATTTACATCTCAAATTGTCTTTCCCTAATGATAAATGATATCAGAAAATCAAAATTGATATATAACTAATCAGTCTTGATTTTTTTATTGAAAAAAAAACCTTCTCAACTCAATTTCAATTATAATGTCAATTATTAGTATATGTAAACCCCAAACATAAGTTGTGTTCCACAGTTAGCTTATGGGGTATATTATTTGTGTATGATGCCTGTTTATAGGGAATTGGCGGACACTTGTCGTACTGCAATTTAGATTGATTAGATTGAAGAGAAAATAGAAATTTTGATAGAGTACGACATGTGCTGTCGCTGTCCCGAGTAGAAGTATGCAATAAAGGAGAGCGATGTATGGATAGATAGCTATAGCAGCGCGGGTTTAATAAATACAAGCCTTCTTATGCACTTCAATCGTATTCTAAAAATCAAAATTCTACGAAAAAAAGAAAAAAGAGTTCTCTGCAAATCATTTTTGGAACAATGGAATTCACGAAAGAGTTAAGTACTCAAAAAATTAACTTTCTATTGTTATATTGTTTCTGATTATTATGTCTTTATCTCCGTGAATGGATCAAATCCCGAATCCATTTATTTTTCTGATATCCAATCGGATTGGAATATGTAATATCATAATAATGGTATAAAGTGAATTTTCTATTCTAGACAAAATAAAAAAACTCCATAATTCTAAGTGGAATTTATCAATTCCTTTCCGTTTGGATCTGTCTCTTAGAAATTCCAATTTAACTAAGTCTAAAATTAAGTCTAAAATTAAGTCTAAAATCATCTTTTTTCCTCCGTTCATACGTATTTCATACATTCCATATATATGGAGTTGGGTAAAATTTCATGTGATTCAGTAAACAGAATCGAAATTCCATCATTGCTAGATCGATTCATATGATTCAATGCAGAATGAGAAAAGAATGGGATTTTTTGATAAATGGGAAATTCAAAA